TCGTTACGCCCTGTTATATAAATAGATAAATAACTTCAAAATAATACTCAATTATTAATCAATCCCCCAAAAGTCTATTATATTTTCAAAACCTCCTATAAACTAAGACTAAGTCTTATTGTTGGGCTTCTCTCGAAGCTAGATCTAAAAGGAAGTTATGAGCATTATGTTCATGCATAACTTCCATCCCATACTAAGGTTAGCACCGTAAGACTTGTTATTCACCAGTAATGACTTATATATTCGTGTTAACAAATCTCAATAACTATATTAATCTATTCAAGCAGATTACAAAAAAAAATACGGATAATAGAATTTATAATTTTAATATGACGGTGGGTTGCCCGGGATTTGAACCCGGAACCAATCGGATGGAGTAGATAATTTCTTTGTTATGTTAGTTAAATAAAGAAAAATCCCTCCCCAAGCTGTGCTTGCAGTTTTCACTGCACACGGCTTTCCCTATGTATACATCATTTTCCGTTCTTATAAAGAAACTTATTTAAATCAATTGAATATTCAATTGATTTAACCCTTATTACATATTACATACTATATAAACATTTCAGAATAGTATAAATCCATGAATAAATTTTATTTTCAAAATTTCATTATTTGTAATCGGCCATATCATTAATAAAAACAATATCCAAATACCAAATTCGACTTCTATATAATTCCTGTAAACTCGAAGAAGCTTTTGGGAATGTCAAAAAAAGAACGTTTTCTTTCGTCATAAAAAATTCTTCTAATAATTCCGAGTCAAATCTTTTCAAAAAAGTACGTAGAGTCCTTTTGTGTTTCCGAGCCAAAGTTTTAGCACAAGAAAGTTGAAGTATATACTTTATTCGATACAAACTTTTTTTTTTTGAAGATCCACTATGATAATGATAAAAATTTCTGCATATAGACCCAAATCGATCAATAATATTAGAATCTGATAAATTAGCCCAAACTGACTTACTAATGGGATGCCCTAATACGTTACAAAATTTCGCTTTAGCCAATGAAGCAATCAAAGGAATAATTGGAACAAAGGTATCGACTTTATTAATAGCATTATTGATTAGAAATGAATTTTCTAGAATTTTACTCCGTATCACTGAAGAGTTCATTCGCAAGCTTACAAGATAACCTAAAAATTCAAAAGACTGATTGTATAATTGGTTTATATAAATCCTTCTAGTAGAAAACCACAGAAAAAAATAACATTGCCAAAAAGTAATCAAGTAAAATTTCCATTTATTCATGAAAAAGGGCGTCCCTTTTGAAGCCAGAATGGATTTTCTTTGATACCTAATATAATGAAAACAAGGTTCCTTGAACACCCATAGGTTTACTTGAAAATCCTTAACCTTTACAAAAGCATTCACAAAATATTTTATTTTTACATAGAAATATATTCGTTCAAGAAGAACTCCAAAGGATATTGATCGTAAATGATAAGATTGGTTACGTAGAAAGACGAAAATATATTCGTATTCACATACATGAGAATTATATAAGAATAAGAATAATCTTTGATTACTTTTTGCAAAAAAATAACTGGCTTTCTTTGGAGTAATAACACTATTCCAATTTTTGTTGATAAAGAATCGTAATAAATGCAAAGAAGAGGCATCTTTTATATAATATCGAAGAGTTTGGACCAAGATTTCCGCATGGACCAAGTGGGGTATTAGTATATCTAATACTAAATTTAAATGTGAAAAACTATCCTCTAAAAATGGAAATATTGAATGAATTGATCGTAAATTCTGCGATTTTACTATCTTTTTATTTTTCTCTTCTAGACAAGATATTAATCGTAGAGAAAATGGAATTTCCACAATAAAAGAAAGCCCCTCTGATATGATTTCAGAATACCAACTTTTGGTGCGCATTAAAAATGGAGTTTGATTAGAAGCATTATAAGAAATAAAAAAATAATTCTGTTGATACATTCGAGTAATTAATCGTTTCACAATCAGTAAACTGGATTTATTGTCATAACCTAAACTTTTCGAAGAAATAAAAATAGATCTACCTAAACCACGATCATGAGCAAATGAATAAATATACTCCTGAAAAATAAGTGGATATAGGAAACGGTGTTGTTGAGATCTTTCTAGTTGTAAATATTTTTGGATTTCTTCCATTTGAAATTTAAATCAAAAGTAGAAAATTTTGTGGGTTATCAAATGATACATAGTACGATATAGTCAAAACAAGCTATTCTAGTCAGAATAGATACCTCGAGGTAAAATTATCAACAGACTCTCTACCCTCCCCTTATTCCTATTCATTTACTTTAATTCGTCTATGTTATAGGATAAACAAGATGTTTAGAAATCTTTTATTTTATAAACCTAATCGCTCTTTTGATTTAGGAAAAACTTTCTTAATCAATATACTACTTCTTTTACACACGCATTTTCATTTCATACTAGAGAATGTTAATAGTTAGGATTCATTAAAAAATATAGATCCACTCGTGGGGGAGAAGTCCTTACCGTATCAGGCACTAATCTATTTTTAACGTCTAATTAGATCGGTAAATTATTCAAATTAAGAATAGAAGCTGGTTGCTTTTTCTTTCTAATAATGAATTGAAGCCCTGAGGCCTTATCCATCTATTCATCCGACCAAACTTTATTTTGTTCCATTGCAAGAATTCAAACAAGATTTTATACCAATACTAGAGGAATCAAATATCCTCAAAACTCTCCATTGATACGACATGCTATTTTTTCCATTTATTCCCTTTTACGGATCAGTCGTGGTCTTCCAAACTAATGGTATGGACGAATTCTTCACTTCATCCAAATGTGTAAAAGATTATAGTCGCACTTAAAAGCCGAGTACTCTACCGTTGAGTTAGCAACCCGAATAAAATAGAGATTAAACAAAACTTCAAATAAAAACTAAAGGATGTATATATACAATCGATCAAAATAAATTAAATTTAAACAAAGAGAAAGAAGATTCCACGAGCTAATCAAATAAAATGCTAAGCTAATAAATCTACAAAAACAGGTTTTCTAAAAGATTCGAAACATCAACTAAAAATGATTAAAGGAAAATACAAGAAATTATCATATAAAATTAAAAAAATCTACATAATTTTGTAAATTGATAAAGTACCTCTTGTGTTATTTACCCCTTTAGTAAAACAACCTCTTGTATAAAAAAAGGATCTTTTTTTAATTTGAATAAAGTAAAAAACCTACGGAACATAACTAAATAGACTTGGTTTACTTAGTATAATGAATTATATTGGTATTGGTTTAATACACTATTGTCAATATAAATGTTACTAAAAGACTACAGTAGAAAAATTGTATTGAAATATTTTTTTATTCTTTGAATTTCAATTTAATAATAAAATTATATCTATAATTTTTTTTTAGTTTTGAGTGACGCTATATATCTAATCTACATAGATAGAAAAAATAACTAAATGGAAGAATAAAATTGAAAAAAAAACTATCGGGTTTTTTAATTTCATCTAAGTGTAATAAGCAAAGTGAATTTTTTGTTAGTTAACCAAATTACAATGAAAACTACATAATTTAAGGAAATGTCTAAATTTGATATTTAATAAGATCAATATACTAATATTTTGTCGTTATAATTCATCGAATTCAACATAAATAATGATCAATAAATATGAATACAGCATAAAAAAAAACAAAAGGAGGGGGGGGGATCAAAAAAAAAAGTAGAGAAAAATTATATAAAATTATATACAAGTTGCTACCCCTCCTTGGTATTTCTTTAATTGAATTTCATTTGATTAAACGGAAGTTTCTTAAAAACTTCCGTTTTCTTTAAAAGATTATAAACAGTTCCTGTGGGTTGAGCACCTTTTTCAAGAAAATATAGAATAACAGAAATATTTAAATAAGTTTGATTTTTCATTGGATCATACAAACCTACTCTTCTAAGATCTTTTCCTTCTCTTCGAGATCGAACATCAATTGCAATGATTCGATAGATGGCTCATTGGGATAGATAAACAATACCCCCCCTAGAACCGTATAGGAAGTTTTCTCCTCATACGGCTCAAGAAAAATTTTTTGATTCGAAATTTTGTCTATGTATGAAATTATAAAAAATAAATTAAATGACAAAAATTTCAACCTTTGATTTATTCCTGAAAATGCAAAATAAACCATTTGTACTCATAACTCAAGTTGGATAATTATTCAAACAGTTCAACATAAAATTTTTAGTCACTTTTATTTACTGAGTAGTCTTTACTCCCTTATCTTTGTCTCATTTAAAACTCTACTTAGATTCTTTAATCTGATCCAGCCAATAAGACTATCGAGACAATTAAAATGGTGTTTACTTGTTATTAGATCCTTTATTATCCTTAATTTTTAATCATTGGGTTTAGACATTACTTCGGTGCTTCTTAATTCTTTCAAAATGGCAGCAACAGACCCTTGATTTCTTTATAGCAAAGAATTATATAGATAGTTAATTCTCGCATTATACACTTTGAGTCGAAAAAGTTTGATCAATTACAACAAGTTTTCTTTTGAATTGGAAACTTGTTCAACTTGGATCTTTTATATTTCTATATCATAGAAGATATATTTACGAAGTTGTTTCAATTGATTGGCATTAACCCTAGATCCTCTTCTCAAGAAATAAATTAATCCTTTCTACTCGAGCTTCATCGTAGACTATTTATAACCCAACAAAAATAAATGGAGGGTTCAGATGTAACAGAACAAACAATGTCGAGCCAAGAGCACCCTTATTTTTCGATAAATTGAAAAACGGTGGATTTTTAATCCACAACGGATCGTGTCCTTCAAGTCGCGCGTTGCTTTCTACCACATCGTTTCAAACGAAGTTTTACCATAGCATTTATCTAATTTGGAACGGGTATAGAATTGATTCAATTCAATCATAGAATCATGAATAGTTATTAGTTCAACTGCCGTAATCTAGGCCTTTTCTTTAGGCCTTTTCTTATCTTATATATTATTATGATGTATGTAACGATT